CCGGTTCTATTCGGGATAGCGACAGCCCCGGGCGTGCTCTATCAAAAGAAAATTCCCATTCAATGCATGAAATGAAGTAGGATAATTTTATGATAATTCCTTATTGACAATATATCTAAATAATAGATATCTGTGTAACAATTTATGTTCTGGGGTTTACATAAACTCATATGTTTTGTTATAATTGAAATTGAGAAATATTTTTTGATTAAAAAATCAATACTGATTCGTTCTGTCTCAATTTGTATTTTGTCATTAGGAAAACACAATTTGAAATTCAAATTCCAGAATCGTTCATGAATTCGAAGTAAGGGGTCAATAGTCAATGGTTCTAATTTCTCGTCTGAAAAATACCCATTTGATTTCTCAATAGAAAAACGAGAGAATGTTTTTAGCATTGTGTATTTTCAGATACTATACAATCAATCATAAGGGATGGATCAAATCCAATCAAAAGGGGTCTTTCTTTTATTTTAGGAAATAAAGGATTAAGGAAAACAGAAGTCAAAATGCAAGTACAATAAAAATTCAGTAATCCGGGAAAAATTGCATCTATTCTATTTTGTATCATTTTGGCGGCATGGCCGAGTGGTAAGGCGGGGGACTGCAAATCCTTTTTCCCCAGTTCAAATCCGGGTGTCGCCTGAATCACCAAAAAAATCGAAATCATAATCGATTTATTGGATTGGTTTCTCAATAGTGTTTGGTAGAACCCCTTTTTGACTCTGCGACATTAATTCCACTATTATTAGTGAGGAATAATGAAAAAATTCCTTCGTATTTATAGAGATAGGGGACATAATGCACATGGATATAGTAAGTCTCGCTTGGGCTGCTTTAATGGTAGTCTTTACATTTTCCCTTTCACTCGTAGTGTGGGGAAGAAGTGGACTTTAGAAGTACTACTAATTGAGTTCAGGAATCAAACCGTATCGATTGTTTTATAGATCATTCTTTTGAACTATTTAAAATCAAATCTTTTCTTTGAATTTGGAATCCCATTGGATTCCAATGGAGTAATCTATGATAGGAATCATACTTTTTCAATCAAAGAGATATTTCATCGATTCCCATCTTTGTACTTCGAAAAGAAAGGGATTCAGATGATTGGAAATTTATTCCAACCTAAAATTCTTCCGAAATTTTCTATTTCAATCAATGGGAATGGGCTCTTACTATCTTTATAGATGGATACTAAGGAAGACCGGACCTTTTTTCTTTTTTTTTTATTTCCCTTTTACTCTTCAAAAAAGAAGTCGTTTTGTTAAGCGTATACGCACTTTCTATGAGAAATGATATAGAGATAGTGGTTGTTTAAGGAGAGACTGGGCAATAATAAAATCTTGTCTCGGGCGAGTTACATATCGGGCATTTACCCTTTGGTTTCTATTTTTAGAAAGGCGGTTTATGCTTTATCGACTTATTTCATATCACGGTTCTGACGTTAAAAATAGGCGAGTTTTCCCCTTCCTTATTAGTAAAAGGAAAGGAATTAGAATCCTACAGATAAGAATTATTTCAGATTGATCGGAACAAATAACAAATAGATGTAGGAAATTGGGTCTTATGTCAATTCCATACAATATATGGAATATATAGATATGGAATTAATATACACATATATGAAGAGAATATTGTAGATTGATATATAGAAACTTAAACCTTTATCTTTATTCTAGATTACAACTTTATAGACTAAGAGATAGATAGTATAAAAATTCATTTTTATACTATCTATCTCTTATAAAATTGCCGACTATAATTATAGTGCGCTCATTTCATTTAAGTTAAGACGTGAAATTGGAATCCCTTTCATTTGACTTTGTCCATTTTTGATAAGAACTTGGAAGGAAAGTTTTATTCAAATGAATTTTCAAATTCAATTGAATTAATCATTTTGACTGACTGTTTTTACGTAAATGATAAGTAGAAAAGCGGTAGGAACTAGAATGAATAGTGCAGTAGCAATAAATGCAAGAATATTGACTTCCATAATCTCATCGGTTTTTTACTTCGCAATAACTCGGGATTTAATCCCCTAGAGATGATAAATCTTTTGTCTATCGTCTGTAAATTCAATGAATGAATTACCTCTTGATGATCTTGAACCGGATCACTATCATGAATAACAATATCTGATCTATCAAATCAACCCGTTGTCAAGACTTGAATAGTATAACATAGGAAGTTCTTTTATCCATACCGAATTCCAATTTTGATTCCTGACTCAATTACTCAAAAATTTTATTTATCATCCGTTTCCTTGTTTTTTCTATAACCCACCTTGCGTCTTCCTTGGACAATCTTCTGATGAAGGATCATCAGATTGCCTTTCCACTTCAATTAATTACATAGTTCCAAACCTAACAAACAATAAAAGCGAAATGGAAAAATAGGAAAGCAAAAAGAAATCAAGACTTCTTTTTGCTTTGGGAATGAAAGTATATCCCTCGACACTCTTTACTGGTTCATAGAAAGGGAAAAATGCATTTTTGGATTT